CACGCATTTATCCGTTCTATTCCCCACTTACTTATGTCTAGTATCTAGTCGAATTTCATTCGATTAGAATAGAAAACACTATTAATGCATTTTATGACATTGAAATGTGATAATAGTAACATAATCATACCACCCCGTCGATAAATCCGCGAGTCTAGAAATTCATTTCTGACAATTGAACCTTCTCGAACTGTTTCTTTTTAAGAACCAAAAAGATTTGTGCCAAAATAACAGACGCCAAGAAGAACAAAAGGCCTTGGACACGTAAGGGATCTTGAAGTACTATTTCTGCATCTCCCTGACCAAATCCGCCCACATTCGGATTACTCGTCAACGGTTGATCCAATTTGATAGATTCGCCTTCTGAAACAAGAAGTTCTGGCCCTGGAGGGATAATATCAACCACTTGACGTCCATCCGATGCATCCGCTATGGTTATTTCGTAACCCCCTTTTTCTTTTCGTATTATTTTACCTACTATACCTGCTGATGTAGCATTATAAACTGTATTGTTACTTTTGCTCCCGTCGGGATAAATCTGACCCCTTCCCCTGTTTCCGCCTACGTATATAGGATATTTTAAGAAGTGAACTTCTTTCGTAGTAGCGGGGTCCGGGGAAAGGATAGGAAAGGTGATTTCACTATATTTTTGACCAGGAACGGGTCCTATCACAAGAATATTTTTTTTATTGGGGCGATAGCTCTGAAAAGACAGATTGCCTATCTTTTCTTTCATCTCGGGGGAAATCCGATCGGCAGGAGCTAATTCAAAACCCTCTGGTAAAATAAGAACAGCCCCTACATTCAAAGCACCCTTTTTACCATTAGCAAGAACCTGTTTTAGTTGCATATCATAAGGGATTCGAACAACTGCTTCAAATACAGTATCTGGAAGTACCGTTTGTGGAACTTCAATATCCACGGGCTTATTAGCTAAATGACAATTGGCACATACAATACGACCAGTCGCTTCTCGTGGATTTTCATAACCCTGCTGTGCAAAAATGGGATATGCACTTGAAATGGATGGCCGAGAAATGATATATATCATGAGCGATACGGAAATAGATCGAGTAATTTGTTTCTTTATCCAAGAAAGGGTCTGTCTAGTTTGCATGGTCCAACCATTGAGCCAAAAAATGTCTACAATAAATTTGGTAGGTCGCTAACCTAGTTCCCTATCCGCAATTCTGCTATTTACTGGAATAATTTTCCTGGAATAAATAATATTTAATATATAGAATAAATCTTTGGGATGGGTATAAATCGAAAGAGTAAGTATGATTTTACATGCTTTGCTTCTGTACAACTACAAAGTAAAAAACGTTACAATTGAATTGGATTAATATTAGTAGATCCTTTTTTAATCATTCATTGAATGATAAATCACTACAAGTGACGGAGAAACACGATTTAAATAACGAAAAATCCAAAATTTAAATAGAGTATCTAAAATGACTGGAAAAGTAGAAACAAGACCAGATATAATTTGATCATTATGAGCAAATCCAAAATCTTTGTAGACAAAGCCAATCATTAGTTCCCAACCATGGGGCGAATGGAATCCGATACATAAATCTGTTAATAAAAGAATCGAAAAAGCTTTTATTGTGTCACTTAAGTTATATAGGAATTCCTGAGCCCAAGAGTTAATAATAACAAGTTCTTCATTACCCAAAATAGAATAAACGCTTAGAATAATGAAACAGATTATATTTGTTGAGAAGTGCAAAATCGTATGGATATGATCCTCATTGTGTATCTTGATTAATTGGAGCGTTTCTTTGTGGATTCCTATACGAAGGTTTTGTAGATGTGTCTCCGAGTATTCTTTGATCATTTCCTCCAAAAGAAGGATTTCCTCCAATTCTATGAATTTTTCTATAATATCCTTTTCTTGAATATCATTTAAAAAAATTTCAGATTGACTAGTATTCCACCAATAAGTAACCCAAGATTCTAGACTTTTTTTAAATGAGAAAGAAATCCACGAGGGCAAAAATACTATAGATGCAAGATATAAAAGAGGGGTGAATGCTTTCTTTTTTGACATTTTTTTTTCATTTCGTCTCTGAATTTTTAATGAACCGACCTCATTAGTTAACTCTACGCCATCCAATATTTATCTCATGCATGAGTTCTATTACAAAGTATCTAACTTATGAATCTATTCACTGTTTTTTATTTGTGATTTCGGAGTTAGTCTTTGAATGTAGAAAGAATACAGAATATAGATTAAGAATCCACTTCGAATTCAAAGAATTAACAAAAAAATATTATATTGTTTCCAGCTATAGTAATTGGTCAAATTCGAAGCAAGTATCCCCCTTTCGACGAATCGATGACTGCCCGAAAGAACCGCTTTATTTAAGTAATGAATATTCTTTTCTATCATTATAGAAAAATATCTTATATTTTTAAAAAATTTCACTGACTACTCAGAGTCCGGAATAAAAAAATGGAGGGAATTTCCTGAAGAATATAATCAAAATTGTGCTGATCAAAAAGGAGTGGCAAAACAATACAGAAATATCATTATAAAAGAGATGTTTGGTCATTAAGGAACACAAAAGAAAGTATAAAAAGAAACCTCAATTTACAAAAAAAATAAATTTTTAAAAATAGGATCTATCGGAATCTAAACTGTTAATTTCAACAAATATTGGATTAAAAAAATTTTATGTATTTCGAAATGCTTTGATATAAAATAGAAAGGATGAATCCATTTTTTCGATTTGTTACTTATTTTTTTTGTTATTGAATTAAGTTGTGTAGATTTCCAGACACATAAAAGACCACAAAAATAGTTTAGTTTTGTGGTTGTTACGTTACGTCTTCTTTGACTAGAATGAGCATTATGAATAAACTTCAGTTAAGTTATGAAAGGGGGATTCTTTAGTTTTTCTTTCCGGCTGAGAAAGCATTTATTCTCTCAGCTCTTTTCTTAAAATACTTCAATTGGTACACGCAAGAAATAGGCCAATTCGGCAGCTTTTTGTTCGATTTCCCGTGGAGTAACATTCTCATCAGTACGAGTCAAGGGAATGGCCCCCTGGCCTCTGATATCCATATAAAGGACACGGCGAGCATAAATACCCTCTTTAACTTCTATTCTGACGGACTGAATATCCTTTATAAGAAATCGGAGGAAGATGCGACGATTTTTTCCAGGGAATCCCCAACGAAAAATACACACCATTCCTTCTTTTCTATCGAATCGATCATAACCACCCCCTACATTCCACGAAATTGTGCACCACAAATAGGAGCTAATAAAGAGACCCGCGATCCCATAGAAAGACATCACAATCCCTTGTGGAAAAAAAAGGATTTGCTGAGACGGAAATAAAGATATCAAGTTTCTCCCAAGATAACTGGAAGTTCCAACCAATAAGAATCCTAATGAACCTAAAAAAAGGATAATGGCCCAGCAGAAATTACTTGTTTTTCGCGACCCCGTTATAGGTTGTATCCATATATGTTCTGATCGACAACTCATACTTGATCTGGTTTCGTTTTATTGGAATTGAGAGAATACCCTAGACTTTACTCTTTTTGTTTCCGAAGTAACTCTCATCAACTAGTACTAGTTTGATGTGAACCTTTAAGAGTAATTTATCAAATTGGTTAGATCTAAAATAAAAACATACCCTTCGTACGATCCCATCGATATACATATAGATGTACCGATTTTACAGTTCAGCCATCCGGCGATCTGAGATTTTTTCAAATAGATAGAATTCCTTTACCCCCATATCATCTTTCTACAGGCCAAAGAGGGAAGCGCCCCATGTTATACCTTTCTTACACTAAATAGGTATCTGCGTTATGATACAAGTCTTAGTTTTGAAAAAAAAAAATGGATGAGAGTTGGGCCCATAAGATCTAAACAGTCTTATTTTTTTGAACATGAAGAAATAAAGAAGCCATTGCCATTGCCGGAAATACTAAGCCTACTAAAGGCACTAAAACAGAGGGAAAGTCGAAAGTTGTCATATAAAGGATACCTCAATTTACTATTTGTACCTGTTATTATTATTTATAAAGATATCTTATCTTATTAAGAATTAAATAATTAGTATAAATCTTAGTATATATCTAAGTGAGTATAGAAGGTACAAAACCATATATCATATATAAAGTTTATATATTCTATATTTGGATTTGGATTCTATATACATACGTAAGACGTAGAACAAATTTTTTTTATTTCCTAGAATTTAACGAAAAAAAGAATTCACTTTTTTTCTTGTTGATAGAGGCCTCTTAACTGATAACTTAATTAGTAATCAAGAATATAGATAAAAAAGAGTTATCCGCAACTTTTGATTTGATTCTTTTTACAATTTAGATCTTATGTCAACAAAGAAACCCCCATTCATATTCATTTTACTTGGATTCTGATAAACTAACTACCTGTTTGCTACAAATAAAAAAGAACTTAATGCTCGATTGAATTTTGATTCAAAGGAAAGAAAGCGTGGAGCTGAAATAACTCACTCAGAACGCTTTTTAAAGGATTACGTGGTACGATTAGATCGAATAAGCCCTTCTGGAATAAAAATTCAGCCGCCTGTGAACCTTCAGGTACTGTTTTATTCAATGTTTGTTCAATTACTCTTTTACCCGCAAATGCAATATAGGCATTGGGTTCGGCAATAATGATATCTCCCAACATACCAAAACTAGCAGTCACCCCCCCTGTAGTAGGAGATGTAAGAATTGGTACATAGAATAACTTTTTATTTGATTGATAATCATATAAAGCAGAAGATATTTTAGCCATTTGCATTAAACTCAAACTTCCCTCTTGCATACGCGCCCCCCCGGAAGCACATACTATAATAAGAGGGATAAATTTGTTAGTAGCGTACTCAATCAAACGGGTTATTTTCTCCCCAACCACGGATCCCATACTACCCCCCATAAACTGAAAATCCATAACCCCAAGTGCTATGGGAATACCGTTTAATTGGCCTATACCTGTTTGAACAGCTTCA